GTTTGGCCCGAAGATGTTATTTATAAAGGTTACGGAGGTGTTGATTGTGTAGAAGCAGGAGGACCACCTGCAGGAGCTGGTTGCGGAGGATATGTTGTAGGAGAAACTGTAAAGTTATTGAAAGAATTAAATGCTTTTTACGAATATGATATTATTTTATTTGATGTATTGGGTGATGTAGTTTGTGGTGGTTTTGCTGCTCCATTAAATTATGCTGACTATTGTATAATTATAACAGACAATGGGTTTGATGCATTATTTGCAGCTAATCGTATTGCTGCTTCAGTTCGAGAAAAAGCTCGTACACATCCACTTCGATTAGCAGGACTAGTGGGAAATAGAACATCAAAACGAGATTTAATCGATAAATATGTAGAAGCCTGTCCAATGCCTGTATTGGAAGTATTACCTCTTATTGAAGATATTCGAGTATCAAGAGTAAAAGGAAAAACATTATTTGAAATGGTAGAATCACAACCTTCTCTTAATTATGTTTGTGATTTTTATTTAAATATAGCAGATCAAATTTTATCACAACCAGAAGGAATTGTGCCAAAAGAAGTTCCAGATCGAGAATTGTTTAGCTTATTATCTGATTTTTATTTAAATCCTATTGGTAAAAATCGGGAAGAAAAAAAAAATAAAGAAAATTTACTGGATTTTACAATAATTTAAATTTAACCTATTTAGTTCATTAGTTAAGGAATTATATCTATGTCAAATAAAATATCTGAAACTCTCACTTTTGAATGCGAAACAGGTAATTATCACACTTTTTGTCCTATTAGTTGTGTAGCTTGGTTATATCAAAAAATTGAAGATAGTTTTTTTTTAGTAGTTGGTACAAAAACATGTGGTTATTTTTTACAAAATGCTTTAGGAGTTATGATTTTTGCAGAACCTCGCTACGCTATGGCAGAGTTAGAAGAAGGAGATATTTCAGCTCAATTAAATGATTATGAAGAATTAAAACGACTTTGTCTTCAAATTAAACAAGATCGAAATCCAAGTGTTATTATATGGATTGGTACGTGTACTACAGAAATAATAAAAATGGATTTAGAAGGCATGGCACCAAAATTAGAAAATGAGCTTGGTATACCAATTGTGGTAGCAAGAGCAAATGGACTAGATTATGCATTTACTCAGGGAGAAGATACTGTTTTAGCTGCTATGGCACATCGTTGTCCAGAACAAATTTCATTGGTTGATAAAAAAAAAGTAATACAAGATTCAAATATACAAAATTTTTTTTCTTTTCTTTCTCTTGAAAAAAAAGAAGAAACAATTAATAAAAATTTCGAAAAATTAAAAAAAAATCCTCCATTAGTTCTTTTTGGCTCATTACCTTCTACTGTAGCTTCCCAACTTAGTTCAGAATTAAAACGTCAATCTATTCAAGTATCAGGTTGGTTACCAGCTCAAAGATATACTGACCTTCCTTCATTAGGTGATCAAGTATATGTATGTGGTGTTAATCCATTTTTAAGTCGTACAGCAACAACTTTAATGAGACGTCGTAAATGTAAACTAATAGGAGCACCTTTTCCTATTGGTCCTGATGGAACACGAGCTTGGATTGAAAAAATTTGTTCAGTATTTGGAATTAAAACTGAAGGGTTAGAAAAAAGAGAAGAACAAATATGGGAAAATTTAAAAGATTATTTAGATTTAGTACGAGGAAAATCTGTTTTTTTTATGGGAGATAATCTTTTAGAAATATCATTAGCTAGATTTTTAATTCGTTGTGGAATGATTGTTTACGAAATTGGTATTCCTTACTTAGATAAACGATATCAAGCAGCTGAGTTATTACTTTTACAAAATACATGTAAAAAAATGTCTATACCTATACCACGTATTGTTGAAAAACCTGATAATTACAATCAAATACAGCGTATGCGTGAATTACAACCTGATTTAGCAATTACTGGTATGGCTCATGCAAATCCTTTAGAAGCAAGAGGAATTAATACTAAATGGTCTGTTGAATTTACTTTTGCTCAAATTCACGGTTTTACAAATGCAAGAGATGTTCTTGAACTTGTTACTCGTCCTTTACGGCGTAATAATAATTTGGAAAACTTAGGTTGGAGTAACTTAACAAAAAAAGAAAAAAAAATAAAATTTAACTAAGTATTTTATTTTTTAATAACTTATTAAAATTAATATATTAAAAAATTTAATAAATTATTTTTTATTCAGTGTGTTAACACACTGAATAAAAAATAATTTATTAAATTTTATTTTTTTTCTAATAAAATTAAATTAACTTTTTTATTTTATCCTACTTTTATGCTTTCAAGGAAGAAAATATTTTATTATGATAACAAACATTCCCTTACAGCTTTGTGTGCTATGGGCTTCAATATTATCATGGATAAATATTTCAAGTCCGTTGATTTTATTTGGATTATATTATGGATTTCTTACAACACTGCCTATTGGCCCTTCTCAAATTTTATCTATACGAGCTTTTCTTTTAGAAGGAAATCTAAGTGGTACTGTTGCTATAAGTGGTTTAATGTTAGGACAATTAATAATATTTTTATCAATATATTATTCACCTCTTTATATAATATTAATAAAACCTCATACAGTAACTTTTTTAGTTTTACCATATATTTTATTTTATTGGTACAAAATTAAAGATCTTTTAGATTATCAATCTTTACGTCCTATAAGTTCAATTAATGATCCTAAAATTTATAAAGTATTTTTTGATAGTTTTATTTTTCAATTATTAAATCCCGTTCTTTTACCAAGTCCTGTATTAGCTAGATTAATTAATCTTTTTTTTTTTCGTTATAGTAACAATTTTTTATTTGTTTTAAGTTGTTTTTTTGGTTGGTTAAGTGGTCATTTTTTTTTCTTAAATTTTATTAAAATAGTTTTAGTTCGTATAGAACAGGATTCACCTGTACTTTATTTTTTAGTAAAACGTCTTGTTTATCGAACATTTAGCATTTTTATTTTAGCTTGCTTTTTAGCATATTTAGGCAGAGCTCCAGTACCTTTATTTACTAAAAAATTAAGTGACGAATTTGTATTTAATCAACAATTAAAAAATTTTCAATTTTCATGGCTAAATAAACCTTGGCCTACCTTTTTTTTCGATTATCATCGATGGAATCGACCATTACGTTATATTGAAAATAGTCGATTTAGTAATAAAAGTCCTGTAAAAAAAAAAGTATCGCAATATTTTTTTGATATATCTACAAATGATGGAAAACAAAAAATATCTTTTACAACTTTACCGAGTTTATCCGTTTTTAAAAAAGATTTAAAAAACTATTTAAATATTTCTAAAAAATCTATTTTATCTAAAAATTTTTATAAAGATTGGATTGATATTAAAAATAAAAAAAAAGACAATTTATACAATGAGCTAAAAAATAGACTTAAAGCTTTAGACAAGGGCTTTTTTATAAACGACGTTATAGAAAAAAAAACTGGTTTATCTAATAATGAAGGAAGTAATTTAACAAAAATTTATGATCCTTTTTTAAATGGGTCATTTCGTGGAAAAACAATAGTATCTAAATCACCTTGGCTTTTAACAGAAAATATTTCTCAATTAAAAAAAACTAAAAAAACAACATATTTATCAAAAAAAGAAAATAAACTTAAATTTTGGATTTCAAACCAATGGAGAGAATTAGAACGAAAAAATTTACCATTACCTTGGGAACCATTAAATAAAGATGCACGTCGCATTTTAATTTTACTTGTTCAAGGATCAAAAGATAAAAAACTCGAAAAAAAATTACAACAAATTAATTTTTCAGAAGAGCAAACACTTATTAATTCAAATACACAAAGTTCTTTTTTAGATTTAAATGAAAAATCAGATAGTACACTTTTTTTGAATAAAAAATTAAATAAAATATCATCTTTTAATTGGGAACTTGTTTTAAATTTATCTGTTCGACAAAGAGCTTTGTATTTTAAACAGCTAGAGCGAGAAAAATGGCAAGTACTAGACCGCTCCTGGAAAAATATCTGGTTAAATAATTTGAATAATTTTAATCAATTAAAAAAAATTATTTTTTTATTAAAAAAAACATTTTATTTTCATAAACAATTCCGACTTCAAGAAATTTCAAAAGAAATGCCACGATGGACATCAAAATTACGAAATGATAAATTTGATGTTATAGCTGGTGGAGTTACTGATATTCGTCAACGAAAAGTAAAAAATTTAGGATATATTATAAAAGGAAAAGATAAAAGAAGAAAAATTGTAAGACGTTTTTCACAACAATCTGATTTTCGTCGAAAGTTAATAAAAGGTTCTATGCGTGCTAGAAGACGTAAAACATTAATATGGAAAATTTTACAACTTAAAATACATTCTCCATTTTTTTTACGAATAAATGAACAACATATTCCATTTCAATTTTCATTAAACAAATTAAATTTATTTTATATAAAAAATGTTTTTAAAAATCCTATAGAAAAACGAAAAAAAATAACATTTTTTTCAACTGGAAATAGTATTATTACAAAAAAAACAAAAACAGATCGTCTTGCAATAGCAAATAGATGGGATTTTCCATTAGCTCAGTGGGGAAGAAGTTGGTTATTAATTATTCAATCATATTTTAGAAAATATTTAATATTACCTATATTAATAATATTTAAAAATGTTAGTCGTTTGATATTATTTCAAACTCCTGAATGGAGTGAAGATTGGAATGAATGGAAAAAAGAAATTTATATAAAGTGTACTTATGATGGTACTGAAGTTTCAGAAAAAGAATTGCCAGATCAATGGCTTAGAGATGGTCTTCAAATAAAAATTATATATCCTTTTAATCTAAAACCTTGGCATAAATTACGATTTAAAAAAAAAAAAAATTTATTAAATTCTTTAAATAATGAAGAAAAAATTTCAAATAACTTATTGAATGCTAATAAAAATTTTTCTAAAAATAAAAAAATTAATTATAGTTATTTAACAGCTTGGGGTTTTCAAACCAATGCACCTTTTGGAGATATTAAAAAAAAATCCTCTTTTTGGAAACCAATTCGTATAGAATTAGTAAAAAAATGGAAAAAATTTGTTTTACTAAAATTTAATAAAATTTATTTTAATTTTTTCTTTTTAAAAAAAAAAACTATTTCTAATTCTGTTAGTACTGAATTAAGTAATAATAAGTTAAAAAAAACAAAAAAATCAGATACTAAAATTAGTAATAATTCGGAACTTCTTTTAAATTCTAAAAAAAAAAACAAAAATTTAAAAGAACAAATTATATCTAAATTTAATAAAAATACTTTATTAGAAAATCAAATTAAGAATAAATCTAAAATTTTTTTAAATATTGAAAAATTAGAAAAATTAAAAAATGCAAAAAAATACAAAATTAAAAAAATAACTGAAAAAACTTGTTTTGATAAAATAGAATTTTCTAAAAAATCAAAAAGTAAAAATAAATTTTATTTTAATAATAAAAAAAAAATTATTAAAATTAAATATCAAATTAAAAAATATTTAAAAAAAAATATTGAAGTTATAAAAAAATGGTTATATTTAATAAAAATAAATTTTTATAAAATAAACAAAAATGTTTTAAATTTTTATATTTCTTTTATTCGATTTAATATTAATTTAATTTTAAAAATTAAACAAAATTTTATTTTTGGTAAAAATAAAAAAACTTGGAATTTATTAAAAAGTTCTCAAATTAAGTATAAAAAAAATGAAATTAATTATGAATTTACAACTAACTTTAATAATGAAAATATTTTGTTAATATCTCAGTCATATTTATTCCATAAAATTTGGCAAACAAAAACAATAAATAAATATAATTTTAAAGAGCTATTAAAATTTTGGACATCAAATTTGACATTAAAAAAAAAAATAAAAAATAATTTGAAAAAAGAAGGAATTTTTTCTGTAATAAAATTTGAAGATTTTAAAGAAAAAACTTTAAAAAAATGGTTACAAAATTTTAATAGGTATAATATATCTTCACAAATATGGTATACAATAGCATCACAAGAATGGAAAAATCAAGTTACTCAGCAATGGATAAATAAAAATAAAAAAAATTTTAGTATTGCAGAAAAACAAACAAAAATTTCAGTTTTATCTCAAAGAAAAAAAAAAAATTACAAATTAATTACAAATTCTTTATTAGAACAAAATAAAAAATTAAATAAGCAATATCAATATAATTATTTATGTTATAGTTATCTTGATTTTGAAAAAATACATAATTTAAAAAAATCAGCAGAAAGTAAAGAAACAATGTTTAATAAAGAAATTTCCCAAACATTAAAAAATAAAACAAATATTTATATTAAATCTAATTTACTTTTATGGTTAATTCCACCATTTTTAGAAAAAAAACATATAACTAAAATAGAAAAAGTAGATATACCTAAAATTTCTTTATTAAAGCAAAAAAATAAAAAAAATATTCAAAGAAAAAAATCACTTCGTGAAAGAGAGCGTCATCAAACTATTCGTCAATGGAAATGGAAATCCAAAAATGTAGAAAAAAAATTTAAAGAATTAGGAGATATGGCTTCTCTTATGACTTTTATGCAAAATCAAGAAAATGTTATTTCACTTTCTGCTAAAATGAAAGAGAATTTAAATTTATTTCGTCTTCTTTTTTGTAGAGATATAGGTGTAAATAAATTAACAATTAATTCTGAACATCGTATACCACGTGTACTCGATGATGAAATTTTAATGTATAAAGTAGTAAGCATTTTTTTAAAATCAAAAATAAGGTTCAAAAAATTTTTAAATTTAAAAATTTTAAATGAATCTACATCACAAATAGCTTTTTTTCAAAATAATTCTAAATCTAACTTTAGACTAATTAATATTGAAGATGCTATGCTTTCACGACATCGTAAAGAATTAAAAATATTAAATCTTTTGTATTTAGATAAAAAAAAAACTTCGAATTTAGAGAAAAATTTTGTAAATAAAAGTAAAGAAAAGCTAATAAAATTACATAAAATTCAAGATAAAAATAAAAATGTAACAATTAAACATTTTCTTTGGCCTAGTTTTCGACTAGAAGATTTGGCATGTGTTAATAGATTTTGGTTTAATACAAATAATGGAAGTCGGTTTACTATGTTAAGAATTCGTATGTATACTTAAAAATTTTAAATTTTTGAGAAATTCTTGGTTATAACCAAAAATTTCTCATTATTTTTATTTTTTATAACTTTTAAGTTTTGTTTTATTACTTATAATAAAAACTATGAATTAACTATAATCTATTATTAATTACAATAAAATTATAAAATTTAGGAGCAACATTTTTATGTCCAAAAAACTATTTATTAATTCATCATTATTTTCTAAAGAACAGACAGGATCTGTAGAATTTCAAATATCATATTTAACTAACAGAGTTTTGAAACTGACAGATCATTTAAAATGGCATGGTAAAGATTATTCATCTCAAAGAGGTTTATGGAAAATTTTGGGAAAACGTAAGCGTCTTTTAAGTTACTTATCGCAAACAAATTTAGCAAGTTATGAAAATTTAATAAGTAAATTAAATATTCGTAAATTAAAAATTCGTTAATTTTTTTTAGCTATTTTTTTATAATAAATCAAAAGGAGCATCATATTATGACCATGCTTGCTATGAAAACAAAACCCATGATAGTAAGTATGGGTCCTCATCACCCATCAATGCATGGTGTTCTTCGACTTATGATTACTTTAGAGGGAGAAAACGTTATTGATTGTGAACCTATATTAGGTTATTTACATAGGGGTATGGAAAAAATTGCTGAAAATAGAACAATTGTTCAATATCTCCCGTATGTTACAAGATGGGATTACTTAGCTACAATGTTTACAGAAGCTATAACTGTAAATGCACCAGAAAAACTAACAAATATTCAAGTTCCAAAAAGAGCTAGTTATATCAGAATTATTATGTTGGAGTTAAGCCGTATAGCTTCTCATTTATTATGGCTTGGACCTTTTATGGCTGATATTGGTGCGCAAACTCCTTTTTTTTATATTTTAAGAGAAAGAGAAATGATATATGATCTATTTGAAGCAGCTACAGGTATGCGAATGATGCATAATTATTTTCGTATTGGAGGGGTTGCTGTTGATTTACCTTATGGTTGGATCGATAAATGTTTAGATTTTTGTGATTACTTTTTACCTAAAGTTGATGAATATGAAAAACTTATTACACAAAATCCTATTTTTTTGAAGCGAGTACAAGGAATAGGCATTATCGAAAAAGAAGAAGCTATAAATTGGGGTTTATCCGGACCGATGTTACGTGCTTCTGGAGTTCAATGGGATCTTCGAAAAGTAGATCATTATGAATGTTATGATGAATTAGACTGGCAAATACAATGGCAAAAAGAAGGTGATTCATTAGCTCGTTATTTAGTACGTATTGGGGAAATGAAAGAGTCGATAAAAATAATTCAACAAGCGTTAAAATCAATTCCTGGAGGACCATACGAAAATCTAGAAGCTCGACGACTTCAGCGCGGAAAAAAATCAGAATGGAATAATTTTGAATATCAATTTATTAGTAAAAAACCTTCTCCTACATTTAAACTACCTAAACAAGAGCATTATATTAGAGTAGAAGCTCCCAAAGGAGAATTAGGTGTTTTTTTAATAGGAGATGATAGTGTTTTTCCTTGGAGATGGAAAATTCGTCCGCCTGGTTTTATCAATTTACAAATTCTTCCACAACTAGTAAAAGGAATGAAATTAGCAGATATTATGACAATACTAGGCAGTATAGATATTATTATGGGAGAGGTTGATCGTTAAAATGGGTTTTAATACCAATCTTAAAGAACAAATTATTAATTTTTTTTATGCAGTAAATTTTTCTAAAGAATTTTTTAATTTTTTATGGATTTTTTTTTCAATTCTTATTCTTTTGTTAGCAATTACAATAGGTGTATTAGTTTTAGTGTGGCTTGAGAGAAAAATCTCTGCCGGAATACAACAACGTATTGGACCTGAATATACTGGTCCTTTAGGAATAATTCAAGCTCTAGCAGATGGTTCTAAATTATTATTAAAAGAAGATATTATTCCATCTAAAGGAGACATTTGGTTATTTAATATTGGACCAGCAATAGTTGTTGTACCAGTATTTTTAAGTTATTTAGTAATTCCTTTTGGTCATAATATTATTTTAGCTGACCTTAACATAGGTGTTTTTTTTTGGATTGCTATCTGTAGTATCGTTCCACTTGGACTTCTTATGGCAGGATATGGATCTAATAATAAATATTCATTTTTAGGTGGTCTTCGAGCAGCAGCTCAATCAATTAGTTATGAAATCCCTTTAGCTTTGTGTGTATTATCTATATCTCTACGTGTGATTCGTTAAAATAAGTTTTCAAATTAAACTTTAGTAAATAAATTTTTTTTTATTTTAACTAAAAAACTAAATTGTCATATGGGTCAAATAAAACAGCTTTTTAATTTGCAGTAATAAAATTTAATCCCATCCTCTATATACAAGAGTGAAAGCATGCAAAACAAATAAAAAATGTACCCCAGGTTCAATTAGTTATAAAAACCTGATAGCGGGAGCAAAAGATAAAATATATAAAAAATTTACTTTATATTTTAATTTAATTATATTTAAAATCGAGCAAAAATAAATGGTTAGAAACACAAAAATACATAACAGATTAGTATAAAATAACTTTATAGATAAAACATTAAAATACAATAAGGATTTAGCATTAGTAGAAATGTGTAAAAAGTATTTCCTTAAAAAATCAATCTAAAGTATAACCCTATTTATTAAAACAATATGACTATTAGGAACGAAGTAATCCTTTTTTAATTTATGATTTAAAATCACAATATATTAAATATATTAATATTTAGAAAAAATTAGACTTGTTAAAAAAAAAGGTTGAGATAGATTCAAAAGCATTTATTTTATAGCAAACAGAATCTCATAGGTTAAATTAATAAATTTTTTTAATAAAATTTAATTAAAATAACTATTGAGGAGCCGTATGACGCTAAAGTTTCATGTACGGTTTTGAAATAGAGATATTAACAATAGTGTTAAATCGACTATAATTATCTAATAGTTTAAGTACAGTTGATATCGTGGAAGCACAATCAAAATATGGCTTTTGGGGATGGAATTTATGGCGTCAACCTATTGGTTTTTTATCTTTTTTTATTGCTTCTTTAGCCGAATGTGAAAGATTACCTTTTGATTTACCAGAAGCAGAAGAAGAATTAGTTGCAGGTTATCAAACAGAATATTCAGGTATAAAGTTTGGGTTATTCTATGTTGCTTCTTATTTAAATTTGTTAGTTTCTTCATTATTTATAACAATTCTTTATTTAGGTGGATGGCATTTTTCTATTCCATTAATAGCGAATTCCAATTATTTAGAATGGAATTTTAATATTGGAACTAATCAAATTATTAATGTAGTAATAGGAATTATTATTGTATTAATTAAATCTTATTTGTTTTTATTTTGTTCTATTATGACACGATGGACATTACCTAGAGTAAGAATGGATCAATTATTAGATTTAGGATGGAAATTCCTTTTACCTATTGCATTAGGTAATTTATTATTAACAGCTTCTTTTCAAATTATTTTTTTATAAATAGAAACCATTTATAAAATTATTTAATTTTTAATTTTTGAAAAAACAAACAATAAAATATGTATATATTTGAAGGATATTTATTATATGTTTACTATGTTAAATAGATTTCAAGACTATAGTGAACAAGCAATACAAGCGGCACGATATATTGGTCAAGGTTTTATAGTAACTTTAGATCATATGAATCGTTTACCAATGACTATTCAATATCCTTATGAAAAATTAATTCCATCTGAACGTTTTCGTGGACGTATTCATTTTGAATTTGATAAGTGTATTGCCTGCGAAGTATGTGTTCGTGTATGTCCAATTAATTTACCTGTTGTTGATTGGGAATTAAAAAAAGATGTGAAAAAAAAACAACTAAAAAGTTATAGTATTGATTTTGGAGTTTGTATATTTTGTGGAAATTGTGTTGAATATTGTCCTACAAATTGTTTATCAATGACTGAAGAATATGAGCTTTCAATTTATGATCGTCATGATTTAAATTATGATCAAATTGCTTTAGGACGATTACCTATTTCTGTAATTGAAGATTCCACAATTCAAACTATTTCAAATTTAAATTATTTATTTAAAGGAAATACAGAAAGCCATTCAAATTCAAGAAATATTACAAATTTTTTGGAATAAATTAAAAAGAAAAACATAAATAAATATGTTTTTTTTTTAATTGCATAAAAAAACCAAAAAAATTATTATTTTAAGTTAACAATAGAAAAATTTTAAGTTAACAATAGAAAAGGATTTAAATTTATTGTGAATATAATTGAATTATCTGAGTCACTGCATGAAATTATTTTTTTTTTTTTAGAAATAGGTGTAATAATAGGCAGTTTAGGAGTAGTACTACTTAATAATATAGTCTATTCAGCGTTTTTTTTAGGACTAGTTTTTTTTTGCATATCTCTTTTATATTTTGCATTAAATGCGGATTTTGTAGCTGCCGCACAAATTTTAATTTATGTAGGGGCCGTAAATGTTTTAATTGTATTTGCTGTAATGTTAATTAATAAACCAGATTCATTAAAAATTTTTCCCTCTTGGACTTTAGGAGATAAAATTACTTTTTTAATTTGTTTAAGTCTTTTTTCATTATTAGTTACTATAATTTTAAATACACCATGGTTTAATATTACTTTACTTACAGAATCAAAACCTTTATTAGAAATTGATTTTACAAAAAATGTTCAACGAATTGGTTATCTTTTATTAACTCAATTTTTGTTACCATTTGAACTTCTTTCTATAGTTCTTTTGGTTGCATTAATAGGCGCTATTTTTTTAGCCCGCCGAGAAAATTTAATTAAAACAAAGGAAAAAAAAGAATTACAAATAGAAAAAAATTCTACAAATTTTTAATTTATAAGGAGTTTTTTTAATGCTTGAACATGTACTTAATTTAGGTGCTTATTTATTTTGTATTGGTATTTTTGGATTAATTACAAGTCGTAATATGGTGCGAGCACTTATGTGTTTAGAATTAATTTTTAATGCTGTTAATATAAATCTTATAACTTTTTCTAATTCGTTTGATACTCAAGAAAACAAAGGTGAAATTTTTGTTATTTTTATTATAGCTATTGCCGCTGCTGAAGCTGCTATTGGATTAGCTATTGTTTTAGCCATTTATCGTAACAAAAATTCAACTCGTATTGATCAATTTAATTTGTTAAAATGGTAATTAATTTACTTAATTTTATATAATTATATTTCTTTTTTTATTAATGTAAAATTTTTTTTGATTAAAAAAAAAAATTTCATATAATAATGTTATATTCTAACTTTACTAAATTTAAGGCTTTTAACAATATATTGGAGTTTAAAATTTTAATGGCACATTCAGTAAAAATTTATGATACATGTATTGGTTGTACTCAATGTGTAAGAGCATGTCCTACAGATGTATTAGAAATGGTACCTTGGGATGGATGTAAAGCTAATCAAATTGCTTCTGCTCCTAGAACAGAAGATTGTGTGGGTTGTAAACGATGCGAATCTGCTTGTCCAACAGATTTTTTGAGTGTACGTGTTTATTTAGGAGCTGAAACTACTCGAAGCATGGGCTTATCATACTAAGCAAAAAACAAAAAATTTTCAATATTTTTTACCCATACTCAATTTTTGAGTATGGGGTTTTTTTATTTAAAGTTTTTTTATCTTTTATTATGAGTAACTTTCCTTGGCTAACCATAATTGTTCTTTTACCTGTATCTGCAGGTCTTGTAATTTCATTATTTCCTATAAAAGGAAATAATATTATTCGATGGTACACTTTAGGTGTTTGTTTAGTAGAATTTCTTTTAATCACTTATGTATTTTGTTATTACTTTAAATCGGATAATCCATTTATTCAATTAAAAGAAGACTATAGTTGGATTACTTTTTGTGATTTTCATTGGAGATTAGGAATTGATGGTCTTTCAATTGGACTTATTTTATTAACAGGTTTTATTACTACTTTAGCAACTTTAGCTGCTTGGCCTGTTACTCGAAATCCACGATTATTTTATTTTTTAATGCTCGCAATGTATAGTGGTCAAGTAGGATTATTTGCTTCTCAAGATATTTTACTTTTTTTTTTCATGTGGGAATTGGAATTAATTCCAATTTATTTACTTTTATGTATATGGGGAGGGAAAAGACGGTTATATGCTGCTACAAAATTTATTTTGTATACAGCTGGTGGTTCCATTTTTATTTTAATGGGAGCATTAAGTATGGGATTTTATGGCTCTAATCAATTAACATTAGATTTACAAAGCTTATCTAATAAATTGTATCCTATAGAACTAGAAATAGTTTTATATTTAGGTTTTTTTATTGCCTATGCTGTTAAATTACCAATATTTCCTTTACATACTTGGTTACCAGATACTCATGGAGAGGCGCATTATAGCACTTGTATGCTTTTAGCCGGAATACTTTTAAAAATGGGAGGATATGGAATAATTCGAATTAACATGGAATTACTACCTCATGCTCATTCAATTTTTGCGCCATGGATCGTAATAATAGGAGCAATTCAAATTGTTTATGCAGCACTAACTTCTTTTAGCCAACGTAATTTAAAACGAAGAATTGCTTACTCGTCAATTTCACATATGGGTTTTGTACTTATTGGCATTGGGTCTATGACAGATTTAGGTTTTAATGGAGCTATTTTACAAATGATTTCTCACGGATTAATTGGTGCTGCACTTTTTTTCTTAGCTGGAATAAGTTATGATAGAACACGCACTCTTTTTCTTGAGCAAATGGGAGGAACAGCAATTTACATGCCCAAAATATTTACTATGTTTAGTAGTTTTTCAATGGCATCATTAGCATTACCTGGGATGAGTGGATTTTTAGCAGAGTTTTTAATTTTTTTAGGGATAGTTATTAGTAACAAATATTCGTTTAATTTTAAAGTACTTATTACATTCATAGAAGCAATTGGAATAATATTAACTCCTATTTATTTATTATCCATGCTACGTCAAATGTTTTATGGATATAAAGATTTTAAATTTTTTACTTTTTCCAACATGGATGCAGGACCACGCGAAATTTTTATTTTAATTTGTTTAATTTTTCCTGTTATAGGTATTGGTATTTATCCAAATTCAATTTTGTTTTTATGGAACAGTAAAGTTAATTTTCTTTTATCTAAATTTATTTTTTGAACTTATTAAAAAAATCAATGATATTTAATTTAATGAAAACTTTATTACAATAAAAATTTTTTATTAATTAATTTTATTTCAAATAGTTAAATAAGAAAATATTTTTATATCATTTAACTATTTGAAGTTAATTTAATGTTTTAACTTTTAATAAAGTATTTAAATCCTAAAATTTTTTTGTTAAATTATTATATTAAAAACTTTTATTTTTAAGATATTAATAAATAAAAAACTTTTAAATGTACCGCCACTCGGATTCGAACCGAGATGCGTTAGCACTGCTTCCTAAGAGCAGCGTGTCTACCAATTTCACCATGGCGGCTTATTACAAACTAGTGTAACATAATTTATATTAAAAAGCAATTTTTTTATCAAATAAAAAATATGTAAACTACTTTTTAGTAATTAATATTAATTCAAAGTTTAAAATTTAATGGGGTATAGCGTAGTTTGGCAACGTGCCATCTTGGGGTGATGGAGATCTTGGGTTCAAATCCCACTACTCCAAAAAAAATTTTAAATTTTTTATTTCAATATCTAAGATAGTTTCATTTAGTTTAATTAAATGAAACTATCTATTTTTTATTAAATATATTTATATTAAATATTTTTAATTTTTTTTATAAAAAATTTTAATTTTATGACAAATTTGTGATTTTTTTTACTTTTTTTTAATAATATATTATTGAAAAGTATATTTTTGTATTTATATTAGCAGTTTTTATTTATTTATTAAAAATATTATTTAATATTATTGAGATATCTTAGAATTTTTTTCATTTGTTGTGTAATAAAAGCTTTTTGAACGGCCTGTTAAAATAGATTGAGCTAAAGAAAAAGCTTTTAATTTAGCTTCTTTTGCTTTTTCCCTCCATATAGTTTCACGGATTTTTTTTTTCGACTTAGAAGTACGCTTTTTTGGAACGGCCATAAATAAAAATTCCTTTTAAATGTAGATTTTTAAATTTTTTACTTTATATTTTATTTTTTTATTTTCAAATATTTTTATATTTTTATTTATACAATTCTTTTCCGTCTAAATAAATTGAATCTACTACAAATCGTGCTGAAATTTGTCGATGTCCAAACTTACGTCTTGTTTTTTTTTTTGAATTCATTTTATAAACAGTAATTTTGTTTTCAAGATGTGAATGTAAAATTCTTCCTTTTACTATTGCATTTTTTAACCAAGGTTGTCCAATGCTAATAGTAGTTTTATTACGAATCATTAATACTCGATAAATTAGTATTTTTGTATTAGAACTTAAATTTTTTGGTTTTAATGAAGCAAAATGACGAATATCATAAAATCTTCCTGGTTCTACTCGGAGCTGTTCACTTCCGGTTTCAATGATGGCATACATACTTATAAAATGTATTTTAAATGAAAAAAATTATTATAAATTGAAAAAAGTAAATTAATTAAATTTAATAAATAAAATAATTAATTTTAGTTATTTTATTTTTTTGTAAAACTTTTATAAAACAAATTTTTAATATTCTTAAAAATATATATCTCTTAATTTATAAACTATATATAATATTTTATTACTTTAATAATAATAAATAAATTTTTTTTATTTATTTTATTTAACAATTTATTTTTTTTATAAACTTGTAAAGTAATTTTAATTAAAATTTTTGATCAATAGGATAATAATCCTAAACTTTTTCTTTGTTTTTAAATCTATTTTTTTTTTAATCTTGTTAATTATAAACTAGAAATTAACAAAAAATAAGATTTTTTTATTATATAAAAAATTTATTTATGGAATTTATATATCAATTTGTTTGGATTGTACCTTTTTTTCCATTTTTAGCTTCTATTTTTATAGGATCAAATTTACTTTTTTTTCCAAAATCCACAAAAAGTCTTCGTTATATATGGGCCATTTTTAGTATATTTACACTATTTTTAGTTATGATTTTTTCTTTTGCTATTTTATGGCAACAATGCATTGATAATACTATTCATCGATATTTATGGTCTTGGATTTTTGATAAAAATATTGATTTGAAAATAGGATTTTTAGTTGACCCACTTACTTCTACTATGTTAGTTTTAATTACTACGGTAGGAGTTCTTGTTATGATTTATAGTGATAGTTATATGTCTCATGATCAAGGGTATGTAAGATTTTTTGCATATTTGAGTTTATTTACAGCTTCAATGTTAGGTTTAGTACTTAGTCCTAATTTAATTCAAATTTATATTTTTTGGGAATTAGTAGGAATGTGTTCTTATTTATTAATAGGTTTTTGGTTTACAAGACCTAGTGCATCTAATGCTTGTCAAAAAGCTTTTATAACAAATCGTATAGGAGATTTTGGATTATTACTAGGTATTTTGGGTTTTTATTGGCTGACTGGTAGTTTTGAATTTGAAACTTTATTTAAACGATTTAATGAATTACTGATTAATCATCAAGTTAATTTATATTTTGCTAATTTATGTGCGCTTCTTTTGTTCCTCGGACCTATTGCAAAATCAGCTCAGTTTCCCCTACACGTATGGTTACCAGATGCAATGGAAGGACCAACTCCAATTTCTGCTTTAATACATGCTGCGACTATGGTAGCTGCAGGTATTTTTTTAATTGCTCGATTATTTCCTCTTTTTCAAGCTTTGCCTTATATAATGAATATTATTTCTTGGATAGGAGCACTAACTGCTTTATTAGGCGCTAGTATAGCTCTTGTTCAAAAAGATCTTAAAAAAGGTTTAGCTTATTCTACAATGTCTCAATTAGGATACATGATGTTAGCTTTAGGTATAGGGTCATATCAAGCAGGTTTATTTCATTTAATTACACATGCTTATTCAAAAGCTTTGTTATTTCTTGGATCTGGGTCTGTCATTCATTCTATGGAATCAATTGTTGGTTATTCTCCTAATAAATGTCAAAATATGGCTTTTATGGGTGGTTTAAGAAAATTTATGCCAATTACAGGAACAACTTTTCTTATAGGTACACTTTCTCTTTGTGGTATTCCTCCTTTTGCTTGTTTTTGGTCAAAAGATGCAATTATTACAGATAGTTGGTTATATTTTCCAGGTCTTGGATGGATATCTTCGCTTACAGCAGGGCTAACGGCATTTTATATGTTTCGCATTTATTTTTTAACTTTTGAAGGATGTTTAAGAAGTAATTCCACTAATAAAATAGCTTTTATTAATTCTGTACCAATATGGGGAGAT